AATAGCCGGCCAAATGACTACAGGATCATCGGTCTACTCTACCTCAATTCACCATTTCGAACTTTATACAGAAGGTTTTTCCGTACCAGCTTCTTCTACCTATACCGCAGTTGAAGCACCTAAAGGAGAATTTGGTGTCTTTCTGGTCAGTAATGGAAGCAATCGTCCCTACCGTCGTAAAATAAGAGCACCTGGCTCTGCCCATTCACAAGGACTCGATTCTATGTCCAAACATCACATGCCAGCGGATGTGGTCACCATCATAGGTACTCAAGATATTGTCTTTGGAGAGGTGGATAGATAGGCTTTCTATGAAAGCTCGATTAGGACCCTAGCTTTATTGCAAGCCAAAAAAAAAACGAGAATGTGTCTTATCATTTGAATTTATCATAGCTATCTCTTTCTATAGTGCCGACTTGGATGCCTAGTTAGGTTAGAACCGTTGAGCGATTCACCACTTAGGACTGTGAGCTTTGGCCCCGTTACGGAAGAGAGGGGATCTCGAGAAAGAGAGGGTTTCGATCTCTCTCCCTTGTTGAGAAAACCTATAACCGGTCCGTCCATGCCTAAGGATCGCCTCCTCTAATCATATCTATCCCTTGCTCTGGCTTGATTACGAAGAAGAGGCTGTCTCAGATCATGGGCTATCGGCCGGTGTCAGCCAAAGAAGCGGAAAACCTGAGATTTCATTCTTCTTATCAAAGCACTGAGTCGCAGGGTCTGATTGATCCCATTCTGAACCCTACGCCCAGGTGAAACAAAAGCAGATATAGTTTTGAGCATTCCATTCCTAAGCCAAAAACAAATTAGGCAAATAAAAGGAAGGCCCAATACAGACTCAGACTTCGAGGCGAGTTTCTCTCGGATTTCAACTGAATTCAATGACTGCTCTAGAGCCACTTTAGCCCATTCTTTACGATTTTTTCAGTAAGCTATAGGCCGGAAAATCAATGGCAATAGCCTTCCCTCAATGCCAATTTCTGAACCTTTAGGCGAACCAGTGAGTCGAGAGAGACTATAGGCCAACCATACGAGTAGGAGAACCAGTGGAGAAAAGTTTAAAACATCGCTACTCTAAAGACTTCCAAGCCAGCTCCTAATCCTAAGCGCAGCGAACCTAAGAGATCCAATTTCGGCCGATAGGCGCCCACGCAGAGTTTCATTGCGAAATGAAATAAAATACGTATATAAGACAAGACTGACTGGATACTTTTAGTGTGGGGCGATAGCAAGACAGAGGTGATGCCTATTCACAAGATTAGCAATTGAAATAGGACTGGGGTCCACACTCAACCCTCTCACTCGGAACCGCTTAGCAAACTCGGCTGAGCCGGAATGAGATATCAGCTACTTTTTTGCTGAGATCGTGACTCCTAACTTTAGGAGTACCTGCTCGTACACTTGGGATACACACGTATCAGCGATGAGAACATCATCACCGAGTACTGCATATCTTGTGAAGCGAACTCCAGGGTGCTCTGCAAACCACCCAATCCGAAAATGATGTGTAGTGTACTTTTGTCCTATAGAAGTATATACATAGAGGTTTCTAAAAGAGAAGAAGTATGCTGTAATTACATCAATATAGAACTTGCATATGAAACTTCCGCTTCCGCTTCACTAAGCACAGTTAGCCCAGCTGCACCAAGCCCTGTCTTACCATCCAAGAGTTCCATTCTTCCAACTCTGAATTCATCAGCCCAGTCAGAAGCTATTTTCTTCGAAATGGTTCACTGCGAGTTCTTCGTTCAGCCTTTCGGCTATCTTCTCCTCCCAGTGTCCTAGATTCCCCATCGCTCTCTTCTTCCTAAAGCCAATTCTTCACTCAACGTACTTGAACCATGTCTCTTCACGTGAGTCGACACCTGCTTCCATTATTTTCTTTCTAACCAAAAGATCAGCGAACGCTACTGAATATGGCCAGCCAGATCGCTATGGCTAAGACAGTTGGCCTTTGATCGGATACCAGAACCAAATCGACTTAGCCACACTCTACTCACAGACAGGAAGGAAAGCACTGACTTGAACTACTTTACTTTGACCACTGCGCTTTCCCGGAAGCGAAAGGGAATGTCGAAAGCGTAGTGAAAGCACCTACCTTATGTTTAGGCGTGTTGGTTTCAGTGAAAAGAGAGTTTTGCGCGTTATAGTAAGGAAAAAGCTTGAAAAGCGTACTTGCTTTAACAACGGAAAGAGGTTCCTTCAGCGGTTCAGCTTTAGGTCTCGGTTCAGGTGCTGGCTCAAGTACTGGTGAAAGTGCCGGAACCTAAGCGTCTCGCTTGACTAAGGGTGTGAGTTCCTACTTTAGGCTTTCAATATTTAGCTTTAACAACTTTCACTAGCGCTTGGCTAGTTACCGAAACCCAACAAGATTCTCTGCACTTGTGCTTAAATCTTAAAAGCGGCTAGAAGTTCAAAGCTAAGAAGGCGAGTAGTTGATACGAGTTTACTAAGCGAGCCTAAATGCGAGTTTCACTGACTGAACCCACCACTACCCGAAAGCCGATACCGCTAGAGAAGAGCAAGAATCATACTTTTTCTACTTCGCTTGCCGAACAGGAATTCTTTGATTCAAGATCCCCTTGCGCCCAACAACCCTCAGCTCCTCAGTCTTATACAGGACCCCCACAGCGTATCTCACAGCAAAGCTATCCAATACTGCCACAACATGCTCCACAGCAGAGTTACCCGACAGTGCAGCAAAGACCTTACGCAAGTCCCTCTATTCAGATCACATCAGTACCACACACTTTTTTTAGGGGGGTACACAAGCCAATGCCTTTCCAACTACTAATCCACCCAGGAAGTTCAGTCCTCTGCCAATGTCATTATCACAATTGCTCCCACAGCTGTTAGCAGCTAAGATTGTTGTACTCATACCCGCCAGGCCATTATCAGATCCCCCTCCCTAGTAGGAGAAGTCCCCGGTCAGAAGATTGTCTTGTAGTATTGTAGTAATGTAGTTCGCAAGATAGGGTGAAATAAAGTTCTTTCGCTAAGTATAGGGCGATGCCCACTACAGCTGGGAATCTTGTGTGGGCAAAGAGCTTGTTGGAGGAAATGGATTTGGAGCATCGAGAGCCCCGGTGAAACACGAGCGAGCCAAAGATCTAGAGGTCGCCAATATATCAAGGGAAAGGGCATTCTGTAAGAAAGAAAGTGGTGGCAAGCATCATAAGGACTCCAACCATCTCTAGTGAGAATCATATTTCCGACATCTTAACTAAGGGACTTAGCAGGGCCCTTCTTTGATGAGCAAGCTGGGAATGATCAATCTCCATTCGCTTGGAGGAGTGTTAGCGTATGTGTGTCACTTATGTCTCATGTACTTGTACTAATTGTACTTGAGTTGTACTCTTTGATTTGTTCATTAGTCACGTCCAGTCGTATTGGCAAAGCTGGGGTACGCATGTTGTACATAACCGCAGCCATCTTCTATCAATGCTGAAGTTGGAATTCATGAAAGGTATTCTCCCAATTCTCTATTGGAACAGATAGAGCCCTTTGGCAAGGTTGGGTATTAGGTATAGCCTATGAGGGGGCCTCCTTCCTAAAAAAAGCCTTTCCGATTGCCTCCGCCCCTATCTCTTAAAGCTACGGCATCCCACCGATCCTTGCATCGGCTCTGCTAGTTGGCTTTGCTATCAAGGCATAGCATTCTATGGACTCTTCCACCACGTCCAGAAATGGTATGCCAACACCTTTCTCCTTAGCCAACCAAAGTCTTCTGATGGCAATAACCGCCTTTGCCGTTAAAAAAAGTAAACCGGTGTTCTCCCTACGCAGGTAACACCCTACTCCTATTACCATGGTCTTCCGAGTAGGATATGTAATACGTCCATAGGGACGACGTCACACCAGACGTCCTGCTTTAACTTCCCCAGCTCCAACATAGCGGAAGGGGCACCTTATAACCCCTTACCCGGCCCGCTGCTCATGCCCTTTTTTTTCTGATTCTGATTCGATAGGGCTCTGGATGAGGCCCTTACTTAAAAGTAAAAGGGCTTCAGCCCCAACTAATCCACCATCTCCGTGGACGCTATCTTATGAACTCCCAGCATCAATGATCATCTTTGCACTGGCCAATTCCGACATAGATTCGGAATACAGCCTTCCGTATCCTCCTCCTTTCTGCTGACGTTGGCTCACGTTGCCACACAATCTAAGGACAGCGAAACTGTCTCCTCTCCTAAGCTTCAGAACCTCCGCTATGTTTCCTACTTGAACAGAGATTAATCCGCTTCCCCGGCTCTAGGCTCCACAACGTTCACTATTCCATCTTCAGCTGGTCTATTCTTCACTCCCCCAGCAGCATTCGTCCGTCTGAACATTGGGACAGTAACGAGCAAAATGCCCAACTCCTCCACATTCAACACAGTTACCGGATCCCCTCTGCTGAGCCTTTTCTTATCTCCTCTGCAGCATACCTAACTCGAGATTATTTTTTCATAGCATAGCTGGCATCTCACTAGGCTCCGAGGAACAGCCTTCCAGTTGAGAAGTAGGCGGTTGGGAAATAGTGATCTATGAGAGTCTTCCTGACGAGACCTTGAAAGCTGCTTATGCAAGATAGTGCATGCAGCTTTATACTCATCCGAAGCTCTTCATTCTTCATCATTCGTGCCTTGAAAATTGGAATTTCTTCGTCACGGCATAAGGTTTTGAAGCCTGGGGCCTCTAGGCAGGATATGGGGGAGGAGCAAGCAAGCTATTTAACTACTGGTCGGGTATAGCTTTCTGATAGTGTAGAGAAGAGAAAAGGAGAATGCTTCCCCAAAGCCACCCAATGTGAGCCCCGCTGCCGGATTAGCTTTCCTCTTAGTGAGGCGATCGCCCTTCTTCCTCAAGCCCACTACTTTAGTAATTCGGGAAGGATCCAAGGCCTTCTCAAGTCAGTCATTCGGGAACCTCTTTCGTCGCTATACTGGCGTCAATCTTTCCATAAAATGGTAGCCGCTAAGGCCACTCGGACTACCTTTCACCATAGGGGACAACAGGAGAGCTTCAAGCCCTCTCCTTAGCCGGCGCAGCGTTGATATTGTATAACCTTAGGCGGCAGTTGAGTCACTCTCGTCCCTGGGTGGGGTTTAGTTCTTCCCCCCTATTTGGAAAAGAAAAAATGGCTAAGTCCATTTCTTGGATTCTCCCTTACGTGACAAATCATTAAAAAAGCACCATTCTGACTTCCGACAACTATAAAAACAATCGAACAGATGCGGGAATATAATAAGCCAATAGCACTAGGCCCCTATTAGTCAAGCAAGACCCCCAAAAAACTCTTCCCTTCTTAGATAAGCACGAATCCCTAGGGATAAGCGAAGAAGACTTTACCCCTTGTATCACATCAAGGGTTATGCCGGGTCAACCCAAGAATCACTAGGGACTATTTGCCTTAAACTAAGGGGATGCAATCGAGAGAGTGACACAATGATTTTCCTTTTAGTTCAGTGCAAGACCACATTCCACCCACTTTAAGGACGCATGTGGATACACGATCACGGTGCCGTCCCGTCCTCCTATCATAGATGTGTCAAATTCCCATTCCAAGGAGGAAGAACCATAGTGAGAACAGAGAAAAACATACCCAACCCCCGAGTACCAATTTCATGGACATGTTCCCATTAGAGAAGCAAACAGTAAACCCATGCGAATCGAAGAGGTCTCAAACGACCTAGGGAACCACTCCCGAGTGAACAGTCTCGAGGATGGCAAAAAATGTGACGATCCGGGTACACACCTGGAACAGGCCTAGGAAAGAGAGAAAACGGAATCATCAAACCTATAGATATAGAACCGTCACAAAGATCTAGAAACCAGGGAAACGGATATGACGGCTTCTCCTCACAAGAAGACACGGAATGGACACTAGCTAAACGATTCAAATCTTCAGGATCAGTTGAAAGCATAGACGACAGATCCTTCTCCTGGACTCAAAAATATCTTTGATCATAAGGAAGGGAAAAGGGGACTTAGGTTTTCAGCGTGCCCAATCCCATCCCCATAGTCCTTTTACCGACTGGGACCACCCGAAGAGACAAGTGTTTTGCCCTTCTCCCGTAGAGTATGGCTCCCCGTATCGTGTCTTTCTGGCATATCTATCCTTATTCTATTTTTGTGCCTAGACAGATGATAATAGATGTCCGTTTCCGGGATTTCTGCCATGATATTTAATAGAATAGCGGACTTTCTTTCTGAGGTGTGGTCTATCCGAATAGCTAGAAGCAGAGCGATAAGAAGAAGGAGGGAAAGCTTGAAATTGATGCTTCATAATCCCCAGGAGGAGAGGCCCACCAGATATCACTCCTCCGCATAGGGATCGATGGATCAATGGAAGAGAATCGATATTGCTTGGTCGGAAGTGCCTCGTTCCTTCCACTTGATCGCCAGTTGGTTCATAGAAAGAGAGTATGTAATGAAATAATAAAGGTCAAAAGCTCCCCCCCGGAACCGGTTTCCTTTGTTTGCTACCCTTCAAAAACCATGTGCTTCTCGATATTCTATCCAGCAAGGGGCGCCGCCCTCCCCCTCGCAATTCTCCACCCTCTGACCTTCCTTTTTCCTTCTTTGCGCTAAAACAGGCCTATAGGTTAGGTTCGCCTTTCTAATAGAAGTTGAGTCTATATAGAAGTATATAGAATTAGACAGATCGTCTTCAGCATGAACAGAATCACCTTTGTTCCGAAGCAGTGGGAATAGCTTTTTCAAAGCTTTCGTGTGGTGTGTCCCGGGAGAGCAGCAAGCCAAACATCGTACTCTTCGGAGGGACCGTGTCATGTCAGTCACGATTAGAATAAAGGAAGTTCGCTGGCCCAGAGGTGTTGGTTCAAATCCAGCTCGTGACAATGGCTCGAGAAGGAAAGGCGCCGATTTTGCAACGGATTACTCCACACTAAGGGAGAAAGACTTTATGTACCAAAGTGGGGCAATCTAAGAAAAGAATTGATAAAAGAATGCCATGACACGAAGTGGGCAGGACACCCAGGGCAGCGGCGTACCTTAGCCCTACTCGAAGAAGGAGACTTTTGGCCCCATATGAGAGAAGAGGTAGAGGAGTACGTAAGAACCTGCCTTGTTTGCCAACAAGACAAGGTAGACCACCAGAAACAAGCAGGCCTGTTGGAACCCCTACCAATCCAATCCCAGGGAGACCCTGGGAAAGCATTTCCATGGACTTTATCTCGGCCTTGCCTAAAGTGGATGGATTTGGGTCAATCATGGTGGTAGTAGACAGGTTCTCCAAGTACGCCACGTTCATAGCAGCCCCGACAGATTGCACGGCTGAAGAGGCAGAAATTTCCTAAAGAACGTCATCTGGGGGATTCCACGGAACATCATCAGTGAGCGGTTCACAGGACAAAAGTCTTTTGGGTTCGGAACTACACTTCTCCACCAGTTTCCACCCACAAACGGATGGGCAGACGGTAACGCCCTATTAGAATTGGAAGAATACCTAAGATACTTCGTAAGGTACATTTGTTGGATGTAGCCCAGTTCTGTTACAACTTGCAGCACAGCGAGGCGCCGCATCACAGCCCCTTCGAGTTGGTCACGGGACAGCAACCCCTTACGCCTCACACTTTAGCTCGTATCCCCACTGGTCGAAGCCCGGCCGCCTACAAGTTCGCCAAGAATTTCAAAGAGCCCTAGAGAAAGCCGCTAAGAAAATAAAGAAATGGGCAGACACTAAGAGACGGCCTGTAGAGTACAAACAAGGAGACCTAGTAATGGTCAATCTCCAGCCACAACAATTCAAAACCTTCAGGAAGGTTCACAAAGGGCTCATACGCAAATATGAATGCCCTTTTCCAGTTAAAAAGAAGGTAGGAAAGGCAGCTAATTCATATTTAAATTCAAGAATAAAGACGATAAGACGCTATATCGTCTGCATCTATAACTACTTATATAAGTATAAGGGAAGGTAAGAAAGCAGTAGCGCACTTGACACAGCATTGGATTGCTTTCCCTTGAGGGGGATACCGGCTTAGGAGTAACGAGCTGGTAAACGGCACTAGTCGTAAAGCGCGGAGCAACGGCCTGGCAATAGCAAGAATGAATGCCGTGCAGTCAGAACGAATGAACGAATCCCTGTCTGTCTGGAAAGAGTAGCTCAGTTAGTAGCTCAAACCTGGCACCATGGAATGAAGCCAATCATAGACTCGCTTTGGACTGTACCATAGCTAAAGAGCTTCCTATGGCCATTTTCCTTGGCTTTCAGGCAAACCCTACTTTCATGTGATACGACTTAGTTCTATTACAGCACCCCCCTTTGTTTTCCAGCAGTAGATTAAAGAATTCAACAACACAAATGAGTCCATTCATATGAAATCAGCAGGTTACAGCTGGGTAAACCTCCTTTAAACAGCTGTTTAGTGTTTCCATTCCATCTCCATTCAATCAAGAACAGGAATTTTAGTTTGTTCTTAAGAGTTGTATATGTTACCACGAATTCCAGTCGAATAGCAACCGAGGGAGTCAAAGAATATAAAAGAAAGATAAGGGATTGCTTTCAAACTCAGCACACCAGGTCGTTTTGACGCATATGCATACTCCAATCGTCGAATCTGGAAATCGTTGGTGAAGGTTTAAGATATGGGTGAAGAGAGGTAGTCCCCTCCCCTGTTAGTGTTAGGCAGGAACTAGAAAGATCAGAAGTTGGTTCTGAGTCGGCTGGTAATCCAGAAAAGGCTGCTGAACAGAGTGTCGAAGGGACACAGCCTACCGAATGTGTTCCGGAGTCCGCGGTTAAAGAAGTTGAAGAGACGGCTCAGCCGAACCGACTGAGATCACAGGTAGCGATCCCCACAGCCGCTAAAGGTAGCTGGAGCCGGCTTTTTTCGAGTTTCTTTCTTCCCGCTGCCAAAGCCTTAGACGATAGGGGGGGCGAGTCTGTCTCGGCGAGAGAGATAGGTTCTTCCTTTTCTGTCTCGGCATCTACATATAGCTTTGAGTCTGCATAGTAGATCTCGCTGCCGGCTTCTTGTCTGCGAACACGCGACGTACTTTATTGTCTGTATCCACATACTTGAAGCACTGATGAAGAGTAGATGGGACCACATGATTGTCATGAATCCGTGGTCCGCCTAGAAGAAAGTTGTAGCATGCTCGTCCTCGGATAGCGTAGAATGTCGCTTCCGAAGTTAGATCACCGATTTGCAATCTGATCCTGATCTTGCCCACAGGTCTTTGGTACCCTCCGTCATATCCAAATATAGATACTCCAGTGTGAGCTTGGAGAAATCCCAAGTTCCTCTAAAGCAGGAAGAGTGATGAGATTAAGAGATGCTCCATGGTCAATCTGAACTCTGGGAACCGGAACATCCTTGATGTATGCTGTGAAGTATAGAGGGCTTGTTGGCTTCACAGATTAACATATTCGCAAAGAAAGATAATATGGTATGCTCCTATAAGGACTTATGAGTTGATGATATTTTCTTGCTCCCCCCTCAGAATGGTTACTGGACAAGGGCGGGAGCGCCATAACGTTAACTGCTTCAAAACAGGAGATTCTAGCCTTCGAATCAACTACTTATGTAACTTCGTCTTCCCCGGCATGAAATAGGACTCCCCGCGATATCAACCTCAAAACAAGATATGAATCCCCATCTAGTTGAGTTGAACCCCGGGTAGAATCCACACCACTGATTGGTTTCATTCCCCCAGGAGGCTCAAGCAGCTAGCTGAGACCTCCCCACCTGCCTCTTTTCCCGATCATTCAATCATCGCCAACTTTTTCCTACTGGGCCTAACCAGGGATGTTTGATAATCCCCCGCACGGGACAGCAGGGAAGAGAAGCATGTTCATCTGACTGACCCCACTCTTTCGGATTCTCTACTTCAAGTGCAAAAGGAATAGAGTTCCGCATCGGGAAGCCTACTCCTCGGGCTGTTCGGTACTTTATATGCTTGCCGCGGATAAAGACTACTTTCCTATTCGCTTGCCTGCGCGCCTCTACTCATGCGGGACCTCCCTCCGAGAATGGAAGTGCCGCCGCCTCATGTGGCTTACCGGCTTGCCTCGAGAATGGACTAGTTGAAGTGACGCTTCGCTAGCATCGGGATTGACGAGCTTGCCTGGCATTCAGGTATTTAATCCAATCTTGCGTTATTAGCATTGACTCTTGCGAAGAAAGAACCTCAGGAACGGAATCAACTGACTTTCCTCACTCCACAAAATGGACAGACTCACCAACCGGCCGATCGCTTCGCTTGTCCCATACCGGAATGACCTACCCAACTTAGGCTTTCCTGGGACTTGCCGGGCATATAACGGTTCTAAAGGTGCTCCTCACTGGTCTTTCTCCTCCGCAGGGTTAAGCCTACTCCTCAATAAACATCTTATCTCATCCACTCAATATTCATTTCCTCCATGAGGCTACTACTTGACTCGGGATAATAGTACTGTTCGGACTAAACTGGATCTCCTCATGCTTGCCCAACTATGCTGACCTTTGATCGCTGACGCGTATAAATTAGTAAAGACTACTTACTGCTCAAGCTGTAGGACTGGAAAGACTTTCTCTATCTCATCCTATACCTCCCTTGCCTGAAAGCTTAGCTGCCCTATGACTACGGACTGGCCGACTTCTACTCTTTCAAGCGGTCTGGGGAATAGAGATGCTTGAAGGAGGGATCGGGTACGATACGCAAGCAACAAAAGAGTGTTTATGGCTAGATTCACTCGTCTAGCCCGATTCACGGGATGACAAGCCAGCCGACCAACCCTTAGGAGTGAGCTCCGACTTCTTTATTTCACCACTCCCGCTTCGACGACGTGCTGTTCCTGGAATGACCGACTTGGGAGCTCATAGGTAGAGGGGAACGGAAGATTAGGCGACAAAAGTCTTATGTCGCTGAATAACAGGTCGCGGGTCGTGCTCTTGCTAATTCACTCGGAAATAGGAGACTTGTTGGACTGGAAGCACTAGTCAGTTAACTACTTACCTCAGCTTTATCTCTATCTATTAGGTAGGTGCGCCAAGAGAGGCTAGATCGCAGCGCATTTTGACTCCGGGTAAGGGATTCGCCCTGCTCAATCGTTGCTTGTTGCATCCGTTTTCTTGCAGGGTGAGCTCGTCTTCATTCTTTTGGATGGCCTCGCGTCGAGGGGGATACAATTGACTGTCTCGAACTGATACGATAGGAATTGAAGTCCCGACTTGCTGCACAACTTCTACTTTCTTGAGCTTGAGTAGACCGTTCGCTTTAGGTAAAAAGAGCTCCCGGGGATTGAATGGCTTTTATCTCCTAACATAGTAATGTGATAGTAATATGAGCTTGATCCAAATCCTCCTCCTTTATATTATATTAGTAAGGCCTTTACTTGAATACTGTGCTTGCTGCTTATGGCTCACGATCCCTTACCTCAGCCCTTTCCAGTCTCCTTGCTTTCAATGCCCGAGATGCCCCCTATTTGAGTAAGGTGGTCTATCGCGATAGGGTAGGGCGCCTTATTGAAAACTAAAGTCAAGCAAAAGAAAGGGTTAGATCAAGTACAGATGTTGAAGAAAGCCTGACTTTACTCCTTTCCAAAAAAACTTTATTTTGGGCTTCAAGACCTTTTCTATTCATAAATGGAGAACCGGAAAACATGAATTTCATTGACGCTCTGGCATTCCTATCTATTCTATCATACCCATTGGTCCCTTCGCCGACTAGCTCGAAGGATTCAATCAATGGCTCCTGGTCTCCCCTGAGGAAAAAGAAAGCTTTTTTGGGCCTAAGGCATCGGTAGGGGAGCGTTCCGCCCATTACATCAGTTCGATTCTACTATGTGCCGATTTCTTAGTCCAAAGGGAGACTTCACGGGCTATGTATCTCGCTATCGTCGATTCAAATGCCCTGAATTGCTTTCTCTCGTGTGCCTAGACTACTTTCGTTCTACTTTACTAGAGCAGTTTTAGATCTGCCGGTCGCTCTCTTGCGAGTGCTCGTCTAGCTCCCGTAAAAAGAGCTATATCCCTCTCCTTGATCTCTTCTTTTTGTTCTTAGCTGGATTTGGCCTTTTAGCCATCCCTTAGATCAAATAGAGCTTCCTATCCTACTTTTTTATTTCCTCCCACGATAGCGAGATTCCTTTGCTACTTCTTTCCTCGGCTACTTTGCTACTTCTTTCCTCGGCTAATGGAATAGAATCCTTATTTTGATTAGTCCCTGCCTGGTTCATTGGTAGTCATCTTTCATCTGGAAGAATTGGTCCTCTCCTTGCTATTGTTCTTTCAAATATATATCCCATTCCTGCCTGTCTTACGGCACATGCGGTACCCGCTCTTGTTCTTGATGTGGCTCTTTCGGAAGTTGCGGAAGATAGTATAGATGCTCCTCTTCTTTCTGCGGCAGTTGTGGATGCGCTTTACTTCTTTCTGACTATCCTGGTGCAGCTGTCTTGTTCAAGCTATGGATCAACTATAGAGAAGGAGTGTGAAAGCTTCATTCTGTCTGGGATAGGGGGAGTCGAAGTGCATTCCCCGCTACGAAAGCACCAATCAGGTCAGCCAAAGACTACAAGAGGTGCTCCGCAGCATCGTGTAGAGATCGGGTGACTATAGAACCTCCTTATGGAGAGAACAAGATTCCAGCGAAGCGGGCGAAAAGGGAAGAAAGAATGAGAAACTTTGAAGGGGGAGAGCGCAAAGAATAGAAGACTAGCCAGCTTCGGGAAAAGAAAGAACTGCTTATGATCTTTCTATATAGAGTCCCAGCCGCTCCTCCTTACACATAGGAATCAGGTTCTGGGATAATTGATCACCCTTACCCTTAGGGGTAGGAGCTCGGTAAGATGCTATCTTTCATTTCAACCAGTTCACCCCAGGCAATACCAATGCATTCCATTCTTTTCGATCTTATACTGAGATAAGTGCTCACTAATGCCAATCTCGACGAAAGAGCTTTGCTTTGCACTGAGCCGTGTAAAAAGATGATTATAAAGTAAAGAGAGTGGCTATCCTCCTCGAAGAGTTCCCGAAGTGGTCTCTTTCTCCCAAGGCCAACAAGTAGAGGATTTACAGCTGGATGAGAACTCAAAGCAAAGATGAAAGAATCAAAAGATGATCTGGTCTATGCCTTTTACCGGAGATTGGATTTCAAGGAGTGTAACCAAAGAAAAATGTTCTCGTTCCGCATGAAACCTATTGTATTTCTCCTTCGAAAGCGTAAGCTCGATGAGAGAGATAGACCGGACATGCCGGATTAGAATTGTTACGTCGTTGGTTGAACGGAGGGGGATGCACACGTACTTCAGTTAGCAGCACCACCGACTCTTCCTGTTCTATCTGTTTCTTATATCTGTTGGATCTTCCTTCCAGGTTGAGTTACTACGCCCATTTTTTTTCTTTGAGGCGCTAGAGAAGTTCGATTTTAGAGCTAGACAGGACATAAGGGGAAAAGGAAGGTAGGTCAGATTCTCACCCATGGCTAGGGTGGGGACATGGATCTTCCATTACTCATTTGTGCCCGTGAAAGAAAAAAGACTTCTAATACCGACCCCCCCCTTACTCAACAGCCCCTCGTTAAGTACACTTCCTTAATTAAGTAAAGTACACTCCTTTGGTCTCGGTTTTCAACTACTTTCTTTTAGTCGGAAGATGCTTTTCGTTGATCTCTTACTGGGGTGGTGTCACAAGCCGGTTCGAATCCTGTCCCCGCCTAAGAACGTCGAGATGGGTGGATTCTTCTTTAGTTTGATTGCAGGACGTTTTCCAAGTTCGTGATCACCGGAAATGGAATAAGAAAGGAGCTCTCTCTACCATTCCTGGTGAGCAGGAATAAAACCGTGAGCGGGATAGATTAGAGGTAGAGGTGTGCTCTTTATCACTATCACTAAAGGGCAACAAGCTTCAAAAGAAGGAAAGAAAGATCACGGGGGTCAGACACGGCTACGACTTGAATTCCATTGCTCCGTTGATAGATCCAGATTCGCATCCGCCCATCTAAGATCTTTCTTCGTGCCGGGTCGTGAGCTATGTGGAGCGATAAAAAAAAATGGGATCTCTCCGGGCCTGCACTGCCTTCGCCTAGGACATTAGAAAGGGCGAGAAAGGGCTTGCTGCTGGTTCGGAACTCCCCTATTTGAATCACGCACCTATTTTCTATAAAAGGAATTGCTTCTATTAACTTTAAAGAGTGTCTCTCCTGTCCGGCTCGATATGAACAAGGTAGGCTGGTAGGTGGGTAGGCTTCTATCCGACTAGTAGGACATGCAGTTCTCCCCTTAGCCTCCGGGCAGGCACGAAAGAAATTAATTATAAAGAAAGAGGACGACTTAAGACAGCAAGAACGGCCAAAAGCAGTAAGTCACTTGCAAGCCCAGGAACAATTATGAGAAATCTATGAATGTGTCCCGACCAGAAGAAGCGCTAGCAGATGAGATTGGACCTATAGACTAGGAAAGACAGGGAAAGACAGTCTTGGTGGGTCCCCACAACAGAGTGAGAACTAGAAAAGGGTAATTTGCTTTCACTATTTGAAAGAAGAGATGAATAGGCGGAGCTGAACAAGGACCTTCCTTCCACTCAAAGCTTTTCACTCCACTTGCGCCATCGCCTGCTTCTGATCCCGGGAGGATAGAAGCGGAGATCAGCCTACCTATCTAATGATATCGGCCTAACTCAGATAGTGGAACTCCCCTCCCCTTCAAAATGGTTCCTCCCCTGCGACAGCCTTCCTCCCGTACAGAAGACAACCGTCTAGGTTGTGAGCCGATAAGATGGGTAGATTAAGTCCGTAGAGAGGCTAGGGGTCTTCAAGGTGAGCTGAAAGCGATGGGTAGAAGGATTACAGCAGAGCTGACAAGCGGAGGTCCGTTCGCAGCTTCGGAGAGGGATTCTGTTAACTGCTTTGAAAGCCAATTAAAGGTTTAGGAGAGCTCTAGAAAGACTGTCTCGGGACAGATGCGTCGCGCTGGAGGGCTACGATCGTGGTAAGGCGCCTATGGCTAATGACCCTCCTTGTCCCGAACTCGGAAATGAAATAAAGCAAGATGATTCGCGAGTTCACAACCTAGACTCTTCCCACTTCTCAAAGGCGATCAATTCGACTATTAATAAAAGTGCTACACTCCTTTTCGAGTTCTGCGAAAAATTACATACTACAGCCTAAAGCCTAATGGCACAATAAAAAACAGATTTGCCTCAACAAGTCGTGTAGGAATCCGGGGAAATCCTTCCAAAAATGCGGTTTGTCTCTCCCAAAAAATATCAGCATAAAAAAAAGAAATCAGCTATGGGGTAGGCACTCGGAGCAGCAAGATAGGTTGTTTTTGGTCCGCTCCTGGGTCTTAAAGAAGGGTGCCCCGACAATCGTGATCTTGAGTAACAAAACTGGGATGATGATGGATAGGTGGTGCATATGGAATCTCTTTTGTGACTATGGTAGCGCCTATTTCCTTTGAGGATCGAGACTGTCGGTAACTTACCCCTCTACCTCAAGACGATTTCTTTCTCCCCGCTGCTTCTCCCTGCTCCCTTCCTGCGCTTAGGCCCATTCCTAATCTTATTGCTAAGGCCCGTCACTGGCTGCACCTAAAGCAGAAAGAGCAACTCTTTCCCGTACTGAAGGAAGTAGGTTTTCTCTGCTCTTAAGTTCGAAGATCCGGCTTTTGCTCCTTATTTCGTTCAGCCAGTGAGATAACTCTTTCCGGCTTAGCCGAACGGGAAAGCTAATTTAACTGAAGCCCTTGCCCTAACAGCCCTTCCTCCAAAACGTCGAAGCAAGACGTCGAATCCGGAATAGCCATTTCCCTTTCATCAAGATATCCTTCTCCGCCGATAGCTTCAGTTATTCCTTAAACTTCGCTTAGCCGGTCCAAAGATTCCATTCGAGCTGGATCTGATGGCTTTCAATGACAGTTCGATTCTCGTTAGTTTCAAAGGCTGGATTTCCCTTATAGTTAAAAGGCTTAGAGTTCCGAAAGTCCCTAATCACCGCTTAAACCCTCGGTGAAACTGGGTAAAGCCCCGCATTCATTTGAACTGCAACTTCTCATTCTAGTTGATGAGTTAAGAAGTCGAATCCAAGTCACGTCGCATACCACTAGTTTGATTGAGTTGTCTCAGGGCAAAAATGAAATTCATTCTTCTTTGGCTCTGTAAGCAATACCTTTCTGGAATTCAATCTTGATAGCCCATTGAGACTCGTACATGAAAGTCGGATCGTCGCCGCTTACACCCTTTCTTTCTTTCTTGCCATTTACCATTCTCCGGGTATTGATTCTTTAAGGCCAGGGGCTGGGTATGATTAGGATGTTGCTTCTTTATTAAGAAAGAGATTTCCCGGTGTGAATTTCTCCCCTACTGATCAGACTCCAAGAGCGACAACTGCGCTTAGGCCTACAACGTTTAGCCGTGACCCAAAGCTAATTATTTGAGATCTTATACCTATCTAGTAAAAAGCTTCCCCAGACCAAGCCAAAAGAGCTTTACCAGACTCATTCCGTCTACTGATACCTAGATTATAGATACTCTACTGAAAGAACCTATCGCCATGAGCCTGCCCTTACGAAAGAATTGAATCAGTAACTGCCTTAGCTCCCTGGAGAGCTAACTGGCAAGAAGCAAGAATATTCCCAGCTAATCAGTAAGTAGTGGTCAAAGAGAGAGCGGAGTGGGCAATAGGAAAAGTTTCACCTTATTCGACGAATCATTCTCCTAGTCAATTCGTTAGCTAATTCATCCTAGCCTCACGCTTGCTTCTATTATGATAGAGATAGTGACAGACGGCTTGGCTTGGTTAGTAGTGCCCACCCATTCGCCCGCCTGCCGGCCCGCTCTGAAGTGCCTAGACGCGCCGCAGCCACTACTTTGACTCCTTTTTTGCAATTATGAACTCCACGGAACTTTCTCGATACCAACGCAACTTATCCTTTTTGAGCTGACGTAACAAACTACGCGAGCCCCCTAACGAAGCCAACATAAATCCTATCCGAATAAAAAAAATAAAAGGCAGTTTCATTATGGTGGTATACCAGCCGCCTGTTCTGGAACTTCCAGTTCCAATCGAAGCATATAGATCCGTAAATAGATTTGTATGTATAGCCACTTCAGTCGTGCTCGTCGTTTCTCGAAAGTATCTTTTTTCTGGGAACATGGTCAACCAGAAATTATTATGTTCGCGATTCTTCATCCACCGATGCAGAAAATGCTCAAGTTTTCCATTCTCATATGAGGCCGGAAAGTTTATTAGCAACAGGTCGGCACGAAGTGATTCATCATGCTCAAACATGAGCCGATCGTTCGTTAGGGACGGTTTATAGATCATCAAATTCCCACAAATGGAATGAGAAGTGGGTCCATGTAAATGATCGAGACCTCGCAAACAACAACGTTCCTTCCCCATATGGAGTTCGGAACCCAAAGGCAATCGTTGAGTGAACTGTATCTTCTTTGTGTTAGTTGACCTAAGCCGCACCATTACTGCTGGGGTGGGGCTCGGCCTCCGAACCGTACGTGAGACGAGTTTCTGCCTCATACAGCTCGGGCCGAAGACCGGGGGAAGTTTAGAGGAGATG